TGTTATTTACAGAATTATTAACAATTATCCTAATAGATATCTAATATTGGTATTTACAGGATTATTAACAATTTTTCTAATAGATATCTAATATTGGTATTTACAGGATTATTAACAATTATCCTAATAGATATCTAATATTGGTATTTACAGGATTATTAACAATTATGCTAATAGATATCTAATATTGGTATTTACAGGATTATTAACAATTTTCTAATAGATATCTAATATTGGTATTTACAGGATTATTAACAATTGTGTTAATTAGCAATCGTAATAATAAATATCTAATATTGGTATTTACAGGATTATTAACAATTATCCTAATAGATATCTAATATTGGTATTTACAGGATTATTAACAATTATCCTAATAGATATCTAATATTGGTATTTACAGGATTATTAACAATTATCCTAATAGATATCTAATATGAGGGCTATATTTATAAGTGTCCCGTATAAATTTAATTTTTATTAGATAAACTCTTTATGAAGAGATATGAGATGTTTATTGAAAGGGGAAATTCAATATTCATTACAATATCCTAGTATATAGGGGGCCGGAGGGTGCCGGAGGCCGCTGTCTGGGGGGATACATAATATGTAAGTATTTGATCAGGTTGGAAGATAGTATTAAAGCTACTACCAGAGGTTAGAATATACATAGGTTATAAGTACATAATAAAATTATATCTAATATATAGATATAACAGTTAAAGATTTGTAGCGAACTCAATGTGAGCTGGGAATAGCATAACTGTTAGTAAAGTCACATATGGGATCTAGTCACATATGCAACTATATTATCTACTAGTATCCGATCTAGTCCAGGAGGAACTTATGGACCGGGGTAGGACCGAGCATAGCGAGGGGGAATATCTTTACCGTACCGTTTTTGTATTTTACTACTTAAGTTTTAGTTTTATTTTAAAATTTGATTCTGGTTTTATCGAATTTTTGTTTGATGGGTTTAATATGTAAGTATTTGTGTGTTTTGGGAATTTAATTTAAATAATTTTTCTTGAAAATTTTTATATTCGCAGTTTTTATTTTTATATATTTAATAGATTAAGATATAGTCAATTTTTAAATGGTTAGCAAAGATTGTGCCAGCAGCTGCGGTTATACAATCGGCCAATATTATTCTTATTAGGGAATTATTAGTCTTAGATTATTGAGCTAGATTTTAATTTTTTATTTTTAAGTGAAATTTAAATGTTAAATTTTAATGCTTTGGTAACTTAGAGATTATAAGAAATTCTTTTTTGAGACTAGGATTAGATACCCTATTATTTTGAATGTAAACATTTTTCTTATTATTAATAGTTATGATCTTTAAATTGAAAGAATTTGACGGTAATTTTAATCATTTTAGAGGAACCTGTTCTGTAATCGATAATCCACGATAAATTTTACCTTGATTTTTATAGTTTGTATATCTCTGTCTGATGAATGTTTTATTAGAAAATTTTCGTTCATTTTTTATTGAATTTTATGTCAGGTCAAGGTGCAGCTGTATTAAGGATTGAAATGGGTTACATTTAATAAAAATTATTGGAATAAAGATAATATGGGTTTTTATGAAATTGGATTTAATTGTAATGTTTAATATATATTATTCATGATATATGTTCTTGATTAAGTACACATCGCCCGTCGCTCTCATTATTAAAATGAGATAAGTCGTAACAAAGTAATCCTATCGGAAGATGGGGTTAGAATTATACAAACTATAATCTAGGATTATTTCTTATTTACATTAAGAATTTATTTGTGCAATTCAAATTAGTTTGATTGTTTAATGTTTAATATTGTTTTTAATTTTAATATTAATAGAAATAACTTATATTTTAGTATTTTTAATGGAATTAATTTTGTTTATTTATAGTTTATTTTAACTGTGAAGGTTAATACATTTATAAATTATAAGTATAATTTATTATTTGTACCTTTTGTATCAGGGTTTAATCAATTTAGTTCTATTTATTAATTAGGTTTCCCGAATTTATAGGAGTTATCAATAATTGATATTTAATGTGTCATAATTATTAATTAATTATTGATAGTTGTTATATGCTATTCATCTTTAAATATCTGGTTTTTTAATAATTGAATTCAATTCAGGATTAAATGGTTACTTAATAAAAAAATTTATTTTTGTTAAGGTAATTTAATCTAATATCAAGGGGGATAAGCTCCTTGATACTTCTATAAAACTAAAATTTAAATTTAGGTTCAGTAGGATTAATAATTTCCATCAATTATTTTGTTATAATTAATTTTATAATAAATTTAATTTTATAATTGTTAGATTTTTATTAGAAGGTATCAATTAATTAATAATTGATAGTTATTATGATAAAATTAGTAGGTTTTGTAATTAATATATAGTAACTCGGCAAATTTATTTTTCACCTGTTTAACAAAAACATGTCTTAATGTATTAAATTTATATTAAGTCTGGCCTGCTCAATGATTCTTTTTATAGATTAAATAGCCGCAGTATTTTGACTGTGCGAAGGTAGCATAATCATTTGTCTTTTAATTGAAGGCTTGTATGAATGGTCGCATGAGAAAGTAACTTTCTTTATATTAATTTATTGAATTTAATTTTTTAGTTAAAAAGCTAAAATTTTTAAGTGGGACGAGAAGACCCTATAGAATTTTACTATTATTATAGTAAATTTTTCTTTTTTGTTTTTAATGAAAATTATTTTATTAATAGTTTTGTTGGGGTGACAATGGGATTTTTAAAACTCCCACACATTATATCTTAATAATATTTATATTTGTGATCTTATTTTAAGGATTATTAGATTAAATTACCTTAGGGATAACAGCGTAATTTTTCTGGAGAGTTCTTATCAATAGAAAAGTTTGCGACCTCGATGTTGGATTAAAATTAGATTTAAGTGCAGTAGCTTAATTTCTAGGTCTGTTCGACCTTTAAAATTTTACATGATCTGAGTTCAGACCGGCGTGAGCCAGGTCGGTTTCTATCTTCTTAATGTGTAATATAAATTAGTACGAAAGGACCATTTATATCAATTATATTGTTCTATTACTGAATATTTATAAATTTACTATTTTGGCAGATTAGTGCAGTAAATTTAGAATTTATTAATGTAATTTAAATTACAAATAGTATTGTTTTTATTAATTTATTTATTAATAATTATTTGTGTTTTAGTTTGTGTTTCTTTTGTTACATTATTAGAGCGCAAAGTGTTAGGTTATATTCAATTGCGTAAAGGTCCTAATAAGCTTGGGCTAATAGGCCTCCTCCAACCTTTTTCTGATGGTTTAAAATTATTCTTTAAGGAGCAAACTTATCCTTATAAATCAAATTACTTAATTTATTACATTTCTCCGGTTTTTTTATTATTTTTATCTTTTTTGTTATGATCTTTATTTCCTTTCTTAATAAACATTTATAATTATAATTATGGTATTTTATTTTTTATGGTTTGTACAGGTATAGGTGTTTATGGGATTATATTATCTGGATGATCCTCTAATTCAAATTATGCTTTATTAGGGAGTCTTCGTTCTGTTGCTCAGGTTATTTCATATGAAGTAAGAATAATTATAATTATATTATGTGTAATTTTATTTGTTTTTAGATATAATTTATTGGATTTTATGTATTATCAGCGATTAATTTGATTTATCTTTATAAATTTACCTCTCTTTTTTTGTTGACTATCTTCTTGTTTAGCTGAAACTAATCGTTCTCCTTTTGATTTTGCTGAAGGTGAAAGAGAGTTAGTTAGTGGTTTTAATGTTGAATATAGAAGTGGAGGGTTTGCTTTTATTTTTTTATCGGAATACATAAATATTATTTTTATAGCCTTAATAACTAGAATTATTTTCTTAGGTTGTGATTTATTTTCTTTGTTCTTTTATATTAAAATCATACTTCTAGTGTTTTGATTTATTTGAGTTCGTGGTGTTTTACCTCGGTTTCGTTATGATAAATTAATATATTTAACTTGGAAATTGTTTTTACCTTTTTCCCTAAATATATTCATTTTTTACCTTGGTTTATTATCTCTTGTATTATTAAGTTAATATTTAATTCATTAATTTAAGTATAAGTTAATGAAAGAATTTAACTTTCTTTATATACTTTCAAAGTATATGTTTATCTAAAACTTATTAACTATTAATTATTCTAGTAATTTATCTCAAGTTTTTATCATTAAAGGATTAATTAAAAAATATCTAAAATACATTACTGTTAATACTTGACCTGTGAAAATATAAGGCTCTTCTGCTGGTCGCGCACCAATTCAAGTTAATAGGATAATAATTGTTACTATTATTCAGAATAAACTCTTTCTTAAAGGATAAAATGCATTACCTTGAAAATTACTTTTATTAACAATTACTGGTAACATAATAATTAAGATTGATATTAACATTGCTAGTACTCCTCCTAATTTATTAGGAATAGATCGTAGAATAGCATATGCAAATAGGAAGTATCATTCTGGTTGAATATGTACAGGAGTGACTAGAGGGTTGGCTGGGATGAAATTTTCTGGGTCTCCTAATGTTCGAGGTTCTAATAATACTAATAATGTAAATAATAATAATGTAATTATAGCACCTATCAGATCTTTAATTGAAAAATAGGGATGGAAAGGTGATTTATCATAATTAGAATTTAATCCTAAGGGGTTATTTCTTCCGGTTTGGTGGAGAAATAATAAATGGATAATAACTAGAGCTGCAATTACGAATGGCAATAAAAAATGTAAAGTGAAAAACCGCGTTAATGTTGCATTATCAACTGAAAACCCTCCTCATAATCATATTACTAGTGTTTTTCCTAAGTAAGGAACTGCTGATAATAAATTAGTAATTACTGTTGCACCTCACAAGGATATTTGACCTCAAGGTAATACATATCCTAAAAATGCAGTTCCTATAATTATTAGGAATAATACTACTCCAATCGATCAAGTTATATGTAATTTATAAGATCCATAATATAATCATCATCAAATGAACAGCGAATTCGAATTGATTTTCAAAGTAACCCACGTAAAAATAATTGCACAATCGAAATTCACGTTTGGATTGATTGTCGATATGTACAACTCTTCTAAAAGCGAGTTCAATATTTGCTGTATAATGTATAGCAAGGAACTAATGTATAGGCTAATTTGAATTATTAAACATATACCTAATAAGGATCCAAAATTTCATCATAATGAAATTGAAGATGGAGATGGTAAATCAATTAAAGATCTATTAATAATTTTAAATAGAGGATGCGTTTTTCGTATAGGTTTATTCATATTTTAATTTTTTATTCGTAATGGTCCTTCATTAGTTTTTGCAATATTTGAAACTACAATTATTGTAAATGATAAATAAATAATTATTATTACTGTTAACTGGGCAGTTATATTGAAAATTTTAATTAATCTTATGCAATAACAAAGAACATAACCATTCACAATGTGCACTTCATCAAACTGATAAATCGTTTCAAAACAATGTATTAAATGCAATATTTGAAATACAATATTGTAAATAATAAATAAATAATAATATATTAACTGGGCAGTTATATTGGAAACTATACTTGCTATATAGATAAATAATATAATAATAATAATAATATATGAAAAGAAGAAGGATCCTAATATATATCCAATTACTGTTGAGGTAATTAAAGTTTGTATAATTAAGATTAATCCTATACTTAAAGGGTGATTCAAGGTTAATAAAATTAATGATACTGTAATTATTAATGATATTATTATATTTATTATGTCAGTAAATAGTTTATATAAAAATTTTAATTTTGGGGATTAATGATGAGCATTGCTCTTTACTGAAGTTTTAAAGGTTGACCTATTTATGATTTACAAAATCATTGTTTTATTCTTAAACTATTAAAACTTTTAAAATTGATTTTATTGGAGTACATTTTAATATTTAATCTGTTTAGAGGAGTAATTGTTTTTTGTTCAACTCGTAAACATTTATTATTATCCCTTTTAAGTTTGGAGTATATAGTTTTAATGGTGTTTTTTTCTTTATTTCTAGTGATATATAATTTTGGTTATGAATTATATTTTACTTTAATATTTTTAGTATTTACTGTTTGTGAAGGGGCTTTAGGATTATCTATTTTAGTAAGTTTGGTTCGTAATCAGGGTAATGATTATTTATTAAGCATATCTATTTTATCATGATAAAATATTTAATTATATTAATTTTTTTAATTCCTCTTATTTATAATTTTTGATTATTAATATGAATTTTTATATTATCATGTTTTTTATTTGTTTCTTTTAATTATTTATATGATTTTTTAACTCCATTTAATTCTTTATTGGGTCTAGATTTATTATCTTATAGTTTAATTGGTTTATCATATTTCATTATTTTTTTAATAATAATAGCAAGATATAAAATTTATTCTTCAAGGGATAAATTATTAGAATTTAGCTCTGTAATATTACTTATGATTTTATCTTTATTATTAACTTTTTCTTCAATGAACATATTTATTTTTTATCTCTCTTTTGAAATATCATTAATCCCCACCCTTTTTTTAATTTTCGGGTGGGGATATCAGCCTGAGCGTATTTCTGCGGGTTATTATTTATTATTTTATACTTTATTTGCTTCTTTGCCTTTATTGGTGAGTATTTTTTATATTAATTCTTTATTTTATTCTTTAGATTTTTGATTTATTTGTTTAGAAAGTAATTTTAATTTTTATATTTATTTATCATTAATTTTAGCCTTTCTTTTTAAATTGCCTGTTCCTTTCTTTCATTTTTGATTGCCTAAGGCTCATGTGGAGGCTCCTATTTCAGGATCAATGATTTTAGCAGCTATTTTATTGAAGTTAGGGGGTTATGGATTAATACGTGTTTACATATTTATGGGTCAATATTCTATTACTTACGATTATTTTTGGATAGTTTTAAGTTTATGGGGTGCTTTAATTGTAAGTTTTCTATGTTTATTTCAAGTTGATATTAAGTCAATTATTGCATATTCTTCTGTTGCTCATATGGCTTTGGTTATTTGTGGTATTATAAGTAATAGAATATATGGTTTTTCAGGGTCTTTAATTATTATAATTGGTCACGGTTTTTGTTCTTCGGCATTATTTTGTTTGGCAAATATTATTTATGAACGTAGACATAGTCGAAGACTATTTATTAATAAGGGATATATATTAAGTATACCTGGAATATCTTTATTTTGATTTTTATTATGTGCTAATAATATATCTTCTCCTCCTTCTTTGAATTTATTAGGTGAAATTTATTTGATTAATTCAATTATTTCATGAGATTATATGACTTTCCTTTTTTTAGGTATTTTATCTTTTATAAGTTGTTGTTTTAGAATTTATTTATTTTCCGCAACTCAACATGGATGTATTTATGGTGGTAATTTAAATTTTCATTTTATTTCTATTCGTGAATATCTTTTGATTTTGTATCATTTTATTCCTCTTAATTTTTTATTTTTAAAATTTGATTTTATATCTATGTTTTTTTAATAAATTAGGACTTAAATAGTTTAATTAGAATAATAATTTGTGGTGTTATTGGTGAATGTTTTAATTCTTTAAGTCCATCATTAGTTTATATAAATTTTGATCTTTTTTATTATTACTATTTGGTTTATTAATTATATTTTTAGGATTCATATTTTTATCTAGAGATTATTCTGTTTTATTGGATTGGGAAATTTTAACTTTAAATTCTTCTTGTTTATCAATGGCTATCTACTTTGATTGGATATCTTTAGTTTTTATGGGTAGAGTTTTATTAATTTCATCAATGGTTGTTCTTTATTCTTTTTCTTACATATCTTCAGATTTATTCAATGTTCGGTTTTTGTATATTGTTTTATTATTTGTTTTATCTATAATATTTTTAATTATTAGTCCTAATTTAATTAGAATTTTATTAGGTTGGGATGGATTAGGGTTAGTTTCATATTGTTTGGTAATTTACTATCAAAATTTTAAGTCTTATAATGCGGGGATATTAACTATTTTGAGTAATCGAATTGGTGATGTTTCTATTTTGATTGGTATTGCTTGAATATTTAATATAGGGTGTTGAAATTATATTTATTATTTAGGATTTATATCTTATGAAATCTCCTTTTGACTTTATCTTTTAATAGTTTTATCTGCTTTTACTAAGAGAGCTCAGATTCCTTTCTCTTCTTGGTTGCCTGCTGCAATGGCAGCTCCTACTCCTGTTTCAGCGTTGGTTCACTCTTCTACTTTGGTTACTGCAGGAGTTTATTTATTGATTCGTTTTAGTGAGTTACTATACTTTTATAATTTAGATTTGTTTCTTTTAATTTCTTGTTTAACTATATTTATGTCTGGATTAGCAGCAAATTTTGAATATGACTTGAAAAAAATTATTGCTCTTTCTACTTTAAGACAATTAGGGTTAATAATAAGTATTTTATTTATGGGTTACCACATCTGTTCTTATTTTCATATATTAACTCATGCTTTCTTTAAGGCCTTAATATTTTTATGTGCCGGTTTAATTATTCATGGTATAAATGATTCTCAAGACATTCGTCATATAGGTTATTTAACTAATTGTCTTCCGTTTACTTGCTCATGTTTTTGTATTTCTAATTTATCTTTATGTGGTTTCCCTTTTTTGTCGGGATTTTACAGAAAGGATTTAGTTTTAGAACATTTAAGATATAACTTTAGCAGTTTATGGATTTTTATTTTATTTTATTTATCTATTGGTTTAACTGTGTGTTATAGTTTACGTTTAATTTATTTTTGTATAAGAGGTTCTAATAATTTAATAAATACCTCATGTTACACAGAGGATTTAATTATAATAATATCATTAATCCCTTTAACTATTTTGTCTATCCTAGGAGGAGTAATTCTTAGTTGATTAATTTTTCCTGTTCCAACCTTTTTATGTTTTCCATTTTATTTAAAGTTAATACCTTTATTAATTGTTGGTTTGGGGGCTTGATTGGGCTATAGTTTATCTTTACTTACATATTATGATTCTATTTTTGGTGTTATTTATAATTATTTGGTTGAATTTACAGGTTTTATATGGTTTATACCTAATTTTAGTACTTATATAATTTATGATAAAATATTGACCTACAGAAAGATAAGTTCTTCTTTTATGGATTCTAGATGGGGGGAAAGTATTATTTCTAGATTACTTCCTAATTTAATAAATTATGCAGGATCTTTATATAGATATTATGAATTTAATAATATTAAGGTTTATTTGATTTTATTTATTTTCTTATCTTTCTTTATTGTTATATTTTATCTAGATAACTTATATTTAAAGTTTAACTCTGAAGAAGTTAATAAAGGTGTTTGCCTTCTAGATATTTTAATTTATTTATAAAAGATTTGATCTTTATTTCTTCACTGAAAATGAAGGGTTTTAAAATAAACTATATAAATTTAAGAGATAAACGGATTTTAACCGCTTTAAAAGATAGTTAGCAGCTTCTTTTAGATACTTCATTCTCTTTTAATTGGATAATTTATTTATCATTAATTTCATTAACAATGAAAGGCCTCTATTTTGGCTTCAATTAATTTGTAGGTAAGGGATTATTTATCCTAATTTTAGGTCGAAACTAAATGTAAATTTTACTTCATTACCTTAATTTTGAGGAAGACTATCTTTTAGTATTTTTTAATTGCAATTTAAATGTTAGACTTTTAACTACATCCCCTAATTTAATTATTTAGCTCATTCTAAAACTCCATTGTTTCATTCATGGTAAAGTCCAATAATAAGGATTAAGATAAATAATAAAATAGTAATAATTCATGTTCTAGTCAATCTTCATTTTATGGTTAAAATAATTGGTAAAATGATTGCGATTTCGATGTCAAAAATTAAGAATAGGACAGCAATTAGGAAGAATTGGATAGAGAAAGGAGTTCGTGCAGATCTTTTAGGGTCAAATCCACATTCAAATGGTGATATTTTTTCTCGGTCTTTTTCTGATGATTTTGAAATTAAAGTGCATAAAGTTATTATAATGATTGAAATTGTTATTGCTATTATTATGGATATTAATGTAAATATTATGTATCTTTTCTTTACTGTAAAGATCTTTTGATTGGAAGTCAAATATATTTATTATACTAAAAAGATTTATCTACCTCATCAGTAAACTGAAATATAAAGGAAAAGTCATACTACATCTACAAAGTGTCAATATCAAGCAGCTGCTTCAAATCCGAAATGGTGATTTATTGAGAAGTGACATTTAATATGTCGTATTAAGCATACTGTTAAGAAAATAGTTCCAATAATCACGTGTAGTCCATGGAATCCTGTTGCTATATAGAAGCAAGACCCATATACTGAGTCTCTAATACAAAATCTTGCTTCCATGTATTCATAAGCCTGCAAGGCTGTGAAGTATAATCCTAATATAACAGTTAAAGATAATCTCTTTGTAACTTCTGAATGGTTATTGTTTATTAATCTGTGATGTGCCCATGTAACTGTTATACCTGAACATAAAAGGATCATGGTATTTAGTAAAGGGATATCTATTGGGTTAAATACTATAATTCCTTTAGGGGGTCATAATATCCCAATTTCAACAGTAGGCGCCAGTCTTCTGTGGAAGAATCCTCAGAAAAAGGAAATAAAAAAGAATACTTCTGAGATAATAAATAAAATTATTCCAATTTTTAACCCATTGGTTACTTTAATTGTATGGTGTCCTTGGAATGTGGCTTCTCGGATAATATCCCGTCATCATTGAATTATCGTTAATAATAGAATTGTTACTCCTATGTAAAATAAATATATCTCATTTTTATGGAATCATAGAACTATGCCGGATGTTAATGTTATAGCACCAATGGATCCAGTTAATGGTCATGGGCTATAGTCTACTAAATGATATGGGTGGTTTTTATGTATTTTCATACGTTTAGTGTATAACTTCTCTAGAATATAAAGTGGTTAATACTGAAAACACATATGCTTGAATTACTGCTACAGCTGCTTCGAATAACATAAGTATAACTTGAATTATAATAATAAAAGTTAAGATTATATTGTTGACGTCTACTGATTTGTTTCCTAATAATCTTATTAGTAAATGCCCTGCAATTATATTGGCGGTGAGTCGTACGGCTAATCTTCCTGGTCGGATAATATTTCTAATAGTTTCAATTATTACTATAAAGGGTATTAATAATCTGGGAGTTCCATTAGGAACTAGATGGGCAAATATTGAATTTGTGTTTTGTGTTCATCCAAAGATTATTATTCTTAATCATAAGGGTAGAGCCAATGTTAATGAAAATACTAAATGACTTGAACTAGTAAAAATATAGGGTATTAATCCTATGAAATTGTTTATTAAGATGAATATAAATAGTGAAATAGTTAATAAGGTTATTCCTTCTGATTTATTTCCTAATAACAATTTAAATTCATAATGTAATTTTTGTGTTAAATTGTTTATTAATATAACAGGTCGCCCAGGTAATAATCAATATGAATAAGGGATTATTATTAATCCCAAAAATGTTCTCAATCAATTAAGTGAGTAATTAACTGATGTTGCTGGATCAAATGTTGAAAATAAATTAGTTATCATATTCAGTTTAAATTATTTGTTTTATTATTTTTTGAATTTTTATTAATTAATCTATTTTTTTTATTAAAATAAATTATGATATTAAATATAAAATAAGTTATTACAAAAATAATAAATAGTACTTCTCATCATAAAGGGGATATTTGAGGCAATAAGAATTATTTTATTATATAAAATAATTTTAATTTGACAAATTAATGTTTTTTTTTAAACTAAATTCTTAAATTCATTAAGAGTATTCTTAAATTACTATATTTTGGTTTAAGAGACCAATGCTTAAAAGTTTCAGCCACTTAATGATACTGATTTAATTCAATTTAAGAAATTTTCTGTTGTTGTTCTTTCAATAACAATTGGTATGAATCTATGGTTGGCTCCACAGATTTCTGAGCATTGACCGTACATAATGCCTGGTCGGTTTATATTAATTGTACCTTGATTTAGACGTCCAGGTACTGCATCAATCTTAATTCCCAAGGCTGGTACTGCTCATGAATGGAGAACATCTGCAGCTGTAATTACTACCCGTGTTTGTGTATTTATAGGTAGTACTGTTCGATTATCTACATCTAGTAATCGTATATTTTCTGGACTTAATTCATTTGATGGTTTTATGTAAGAGTCAAATTCAGTGTCTCTAAAATCTGAATATTCATATCTTCAATATCATTGGTGTCCAATTACTTTCAGTGTTACTGATGGGTTATTAATTTCATCAATTATATAAAGTAATCGAAGAGATGGTAGTGCAATAAAGATTAGTGTAATTGCAGGTAATATCGTTCAAATTAATTCAATTGTTTGACCTTCTAATAAATATCGATTAATTAATGAATTTTTAGTTAGTCTGATTATAATATAAGCTACTATAACTGTAATTATTGATAAAATTATAATTGTATGATCATGGAAAAATGTTAATTGTTCTATTAATGAAGAGTTTGCGTCTTGAATTATAATATTCCCTCAGGTTGCTATTTCTAATAAAAGATAATAAATCTTTATATATGAAGCTTAAATTCATTGCACTAATCTGCCATATTAGAATACTGAAGTTATAATAGGAATTTCATCATATGAATGTTCTGATGGAGGGGTTTTTTGTAATCATTCAATACTTGATATTATATTTTCTCTAAATATAATTGTTCGCTTTGAAATGATACTTTCTCATAAAATTATAATAAATATAATGATTCTAATTATTGATATAATTCTTCCAATTGATGAAACAATATTTCATCCAGTATATCTGTCTGGATAATCAGAATATCGTCGAGGTATCCCTCTTAATCCTAAGAAATGTTGAGGGAAGAATGTTATATTAACTCCTGTGAACATAACCATGAATTGGATTTTTAATCATTTAGGATTTATGGTTAACCCTGTAAATAAAGGGAATCATTGAATAAATCTTCCTATAATCGCAAATACAGCTCCCATAGATAGAACATAGTGGAAATGGGCTACTACATAATAAGTATCATGTAAAATAATATCAATAGAGGAATTTGCCAAAATTACTCCTGTTAATCCTCCAATTGTAAATAAAAATACAAATCCTAATGCTCATAATATAGAAGGTGAATAGTTCATTTTAATTCCATGTAATGTGGCTAATCAACTAAAAATTTTAATTCCTGTTGGAACGGCAATAATTATGGTTGCGGATGTAAAGTATGCTCGTGTGTCTACGTCTATACCGACTGTAAACATGTGATGAGCTCACACAATAAATCCTAAAATACCAATAGCTAATATAGCATAGATTATTCCAATATTCCCAAATGTTTCATTTTTTCCTCTTTCTTGACTAATGATATGTGAAATTAATCCAAATCCTGGAAGAATAAGAATATAAACTTCTGGGTGACCAAAGAATCAAAATAAATGTTGATATAAAATAGGATCCCCTCCTCCGGAAGGATCAAAGAAGGATGTATTGAAGTTTCGATCAGTTAATAATATAGTAATAGCTCCTGCTAAAACGGGTAATGATAGAAGTAATAGTAAAGCGGTAATTCCAACCGATCATACAAATAAAGGAATTCGTTCAGGGATCATTCCTGCGGGCCGTATATTGATAATAGTTGAAATAAAATTTACAGCTCCTAAAATAGAAGATACACCTGCTAAATGTAATGAGAAAATGGCTAAATCAACAGATGCTCCTCTATGTGAAAGATTACTTGATAAAGGAGGATAAACTGTTCACCCAGTTCCGGCACCTGCTTCTGCCAGTCCTCTTACTATTAATAATGTAAGTGATGGGGGTAACAATCAAAATCTTATATTATTTATTCGAGGGAATGCTATATCTGGTGCTCCAATTATTAAAGGTACTAGTCAATTTCCAAACCCTCCAATTATAATAGGTATTACTATAAAGAAAATTATTACAAAGGCGTGTGCTGTGACTACAACATTATAAATTTGATCATCTCCAATAAATCTGCCAGGTTGCCCTAATTCAATTCGGATAATTAGTCTTATAGCAGATCCTACTATCCCAGCTCATATACCAAAAAGGAAATATAAAGTTCCAATGTCTTTGTGATTAGTTGAATATAATCATTTATTCAATAAATTTAGATAGAGTGACTGAATTTTAGGTGATAAATTGTAAATTTATTTATGGCTATTTATAGCCCTCTATCAATTCAGCTTTATAGTCAATTTAATATGATATTAGACTGCAATTCTAAAGTAGATTATTTAATCTAAAGCTTATATAAATTTAATATATTTTTAACTTTGAAGGTTAATAGTTTATTTAACTTAAAGCTTTAAATATTAAGTTAATTATATAATGTCTATAATAACTATTAAAGGTAATCTTAAATTAATTATGATAATAGTAATTGTTGAGTAATTATAATAATTTAATGATCATTTAATTGATGAATTGAATGATAAATATATATTAGTTATTACACGTAAATAATATATTAATGTAACTAGTCTAAATATGATTATAATTAATATAATAAGGATTTCTTGTTCATTGATTAATCTTTGAATGGTCAATCATTTTGGTAAGAATCCAATAAATGGAGGTAGTCCTCCCATTCTTAATATTAATAAGAATAATCTAAATTTATCTGTGGTGTTTATATTAATACTACTTATTTGATTAATAAAATTAAACTTGTATTTATTGAATAAATAACATATTGATACAATTATTATACCATAAATGGTTAAATATATTATTCATAAATTTATTGATTTATTAATAGCTATTAATCACCCTAGATGATTAATAGATGAATATGCTATTATTTTACGTAGTGATGTCTGATTTAATCCTCCAATTCTCCCAATAGTTACTGATAAAATAATAGCAATATATAAAATTACTTTATTATCTAAGTTTCTAATTATAAATAAAGGGGCAATTTTTTGTCATGTTATTAAAATACTACATTTTATTCATTCTATATTAGATATAATTTTAGGCATCCATATATGAAATGGTGCAGCCCCTAATTTAATAAATAATCTAATCATAATAATTCTACTAATTATTAAATTAGGTATCAAATACTTACATATTATGATTAAAATCATTATTATTATTAATATTCTACTAATTCTTTGTGTCAGGAAATAAATTATTGCAGCTTCTGATCTCGATTTATTAATTTTACTTAAAATTAAGGGAATAAATGATATCATATTAATCTCAAGCCCAATTCATATACTGATTCAATTATTAGCTGATAATGTAATTAATGTTCTCACTAATAAGGTGGTAATAAATAGTAATTTACTTTTCTTTAATTAGAGAGGAGAGTTGTCTCTATAAACAGGGTATGAACCTGGTAGCTTTAAACTTAGCTTACCTTTCTAAATTATATATTTGGGTGTCAGAAGCACAGGAAATTTTGATTTTCCAGGATATGGTTTAATTCCATAAGATATAATAAGAGTATATTAATATACATGTTCTATTCTATCAAAATAGTCCTATTATTTCAGGCATCTTAT